ATATTTTTTCCTCAAATGCGCTATTGAGGGATAAAGTATTAAATCTTTTTAAGAAATAAAGTTTTTGATCGGAATATTAAATATGAAAAAAAAAAAAGGAAAGATCCCTTAACTATTGAAGTTGTTAATAGAACGAATCACACTTTTACCACTAAACTATACCCGCTACATATTCATTATTGGATATAAATGGGCCTTTTGTCCAACAAAGTAATTAGATGTAGTCAAGATAGCATCAGAATCATGAAAATTTCAGCATTAACACGTATTTTGTTCCACCGTGGGAAAACTTGGAAAAAAAAAAGAATAGGTAAATAGCAAAAAGGTTAGTCAAATTTCAATAGTGTACTAAAGTTATAAGTATTTTCTTTTTTTAAACCTCTCTTCATTTGAACCATTAGATTTTCTGAATTTGGGTAAATTGGGCCTCAAACTTTCAAGCTTGTCCTTTGCTTTGAACTTTGAACAAGTAAATGATTTATAGTATCATTTTAGAAATATGTGTGTGTGTTTTTTTTTTTGATATTCTTTCTCTTATCAGATATATTTTTTTATTCTTAAATAGAAAATTTATAAAATTAGGAAATTCATTAATGGAAAAAAAATTTCATTCTAAATGAAAATTGAAGTTCAGTATTATATTCATCTTAATAATTCCCTTAAGAAGTCTTAATACTTAATATTAATAAGAAAGAAGTATTAAGAAATAAAAAAAAAAAAGAAAGACGAAAAATCTTAGTACTATATTAGTATATACTTTAGTAATATATTAGTATAGACTATATACTATAAAGACTCTTACTAGTACTAGTAAGATTACTAGAACACTTTTACTATTTTTTACTATAAAGATTCAATATTCTAATTTAGACTCTAATTTACTAGAATATACTAAATATACTGAGAATAGAAAGAAAATCTCTAAGATTAAATTAGTAAATATATATTAAATATATATTATATTAAAATATATTAAATAAATATATTAAATATATATTATATTAAAATATATTAAATAAATATATTAAATAAAAATAATATAAAATTATAAATATATATAATATAAATTAGAATAATAATATAAAATGAAAATAGAATATAGAATATATTAATTCTATTAATTATTAACTATTAATTATTAAGTTAGATATAGTTAGATATAAAGAAGATATAGTTAGATATAAAGAATAGATAATAGATAATTTTTTCAATAATTTCTAAGATAATCTATCTATTAGAATCTTATCTAATTTCTAATAATTAGGAATGGCAATGAAAATTATTCTTCTCGTTTCAATAAAAATTTTTATTTGTCGGAACAAAAGAAGTACTGGCCCGGCCAGTACTTATATTTAACCAGGCCGGGGAAATGAAGTTTTTGTTTTGTACAAAATAAAAGAAGTAAGGTATTCTTTCTATTCGAGAAATATTTTTTGAATCATTGAAGTAAAATCAAAATTGTTATCAATCTTGACTTCATGTGTTAAATTACATGATAAATTTCCAATTTGGAATGGGGAGAGATGGCTGAGTGGACTAAAGCGTCGGATTGCTAATCCGTTGTACGAATTATTCGTATCGAGGGTTCGAATCCCTCTCTCTCCGACCCCCTCCCCCCGATCACTTGAGATTTTATAATTGGAATAATTTTCGATTATTCTTTATTTATGAATCTTTTATCTTTATCTAACGTCTATTCCATTTCTTTTATTTATACATTTACCTATGAAAAAAGAAAGGAAAAAGTAAAAATGAATCTCATCTCTTTTTTTATTCTTTTTATTCTTCACGCCCAGGATTACGCCCCGGATCGTTAGATAAGAATCCGAAGATGAATAGAGAAACAAAGAATATTACTACTGTGTAAACGAATAGTTTAAGAGTAAGCATTACAAATCTCCAAGATAAGATAAGATCATTTTTTTTTAAGGAAATAGATCACCTATTTTACGACACATACTATCGCTCCAAAGATGAAAAAAAAAAAGGAAGTTTTTTTGAAATTTCTTTTTATAAATTTTTTTTTTCTAATGTAATAAGATTCATTTTTTTTCGTTACCAAAAATTTATTGTCATATTCATATCTATAATTAAGTAATTTTATGGGGTCTGGGATCTTATAAAGAAAAGGTTAGAACAAAAGAAATAAGCTGGTTAGCTTTTTAAAGAAAAGATAAAGATCATCGCCCCTTCCCTTATTCAATATTCAAATTAAATTTCAATATAAAATAGAAAATACCATACTTTTTGAATCGAGGATTCCTAATGTCCAGACTTATCTGAATCTTATTTATGATCTTATTGATTTTCAGAATAAAATCTCATCTTTTTTTTTATCAAAAAAATTATGAATTGAATAGAGATTTTATTTTTATCGGAAACTTACAGCAGCTTGCCAAACAAAGGCTAAGAGAAAAAAGAGTAAAGGGATAATTGGCATAACGTCTATGATTGGATTGAAAAAGGCATAAGCCTCGGGCAATTTGGCGAAGAAAAAACTACTCGAATAAAGGGTAGAATTAAGACAGATACAAATTAAACAAAAGATATTAAGCATAACAAATATTCTTTTCTTGTTCTTAAAGTTAAAGATTCAAATTCAATTGAAGAATAAATTATCAGATTGGATTGAGTTGTTTTTCTGAGGGAAAATTGAAAATAAAAAAGGCAGATAAAAGAAAGAAATTCTTATTTTTCTTTGACTTCTCTCCAATCAAGAATCCTTCCTTACATTATCCAATCAAATAAGAATACAAGGAATTCTATTTTCATAGAATATCTTAATTGAATTATAAGTAATGATCAATTAATCTTTTTGATTCTATATCTATTATGTTGAATCTTAGCGGCAACATGTCCTATATTTCTTTAGGTTGGTTATTGACGAATAACAAATAGTTATCTTAGTTTTTCTTAGACCAAAAATAAATGGGGCGTGGCCAAGCGGTAAGGCAACGGGTTTTGGTCCCGTTACTCGGAGGTTCGAATCCTTCCGTCCCAGATCGTTCGCATCAGAAACGAAAAATTCTTCTCGATTGAAATTGAAAATTGAATTCAACAATTCTTTGTTTTTTTTTTATGATGGAGATGGATGCGAAAAGATAAGAATCCTCGGATTCTTATTTTATCTTTGATCTTACCTTACACGAGACTTTTTATTTTTATACTTTCTAATAATGAAAACAAAGAAACTTTATTCTCAAACTATCTCTCTGTTGTAAATTAAATGAAAATCAGATTCAATTGGAGATGGTAAAAAAAAAAAGTAAATCATAATATTCAAATCACAAAATCATATTTCATAAATATAAAGAAAAAATGAGAAAATATGAATATATTTAGGATATATGAATATATTTATATTAGAATATATTCATACATAAATACATAATTATTACATAAGAATATATATTGTCTATTTGTATATTTTTCTTATTAAGAATATCTTATTATTTCAGATTATCTTATTATTCTCTAATTCTTATTATTCTCTAATTGACTCTAATTGAATATTTATGAATATTTCAATGAAATATTTAGTTAAATAAAAACTTTTATCCATTCATGGGGATTTCTTTTTCATCTGAATTAAAGTAAAGCCAAAGGATTTTTTTAGGTTTCTAATTTTTTTTATTTTAAGAAAAAGAATTTCTGATGGGCAATCCTGAAAGATTTGTTGAAGATGTAAATAAGTTTGCTTAAAACTGATTTTTTTTATGTGATATTATTCATATGAGAAAATATGGAAGTAATTTTAAGTGAAATCCTTTCCGGGTATAGACTTAATCTATAAGTCTATAAGTGTGGATTCTTATGTATCGGTTCAGCCAATGACTATTCATGATTCCATATTGAATCAATTGCATATGGTTCCAATTTAAAATAAAATTATAGGGATGTTATGGTAAAACTTCGTTTGAAACGATGTGGTAGAAAGCAACGTGCGACTTGAAGGACATGATTGGTTGCGGATTCTTACATCCACCATCTTCTATACGAATGAAGATGCTCTTGTCTCGACATGATTTGTTCTGCTAGGAACCTGATTGAATTTGTCTTGGGTTGCTAAATAAAGATACTAATGGTATATATAAGGTATAGCATATGATGGAGCTCGAGCAAAAATAATTGATTTTTTTATCGGAGTAATAATCTAGGGTTAGTGACAATCAATAAGTTAGATCAACTTTGTAAATAGATCATCAATATCTAAATTATAGATAAACGGAGAGGTTCAAATTTGAACAAGTTTGAAATGAAAAAAAAACCAAATTTGTCAAAATTTTTAAACTGTTTCGATCAAGAGTGTATCACAAAGGAATAAAATGATTTTTCCCTTTTCCATAGAAAAAACAAAAGGTATGTTGCTGCCTTTTTGAAAAGGAGTAAAGATCACCGAAGTAATGTCTAAACCTAATGATTTAAAAAAGCGCAAAGCAAATACAACAAATTCCGGAACAAGGAAACACTTTTTTAACTTGTCTCAACAATTGGATCAGAATGAGTAAAAAAAAAGAGATCTGAAAAATAGACAAAAAAAGAGGTTAGAGACAGCTCAAGAAATTTTAAGGATTTCCTTTTGAACTCTTTTAAAAATACCCAACTTGAGTTAGGAGTATAAATGAAATTTCTTTTTCTGTAAAGAAGGAAAAAAAAAGTCTCAAATTTCAGTCTAATTCTTTATAGATCCATTTCTCTTTCTATTTCTATCTATATAGATAGAAATAGAAATTCTAGAAATTAGAATCATTTTTTCTTGAGCCGTATGAGGAGAAAACTTCCTATACGTTTCTAGGGGGGCATCTTTTATCTACATCTATCCCAATGAGCCATCTATCGAATCGTTGCAATTGATGTTCGATCCCGAAGAGAAGGAAGAGATCTTCGAAAAGTGGGTTTTTATGATCCGATAAAGAATCAAACTTATTCAAATGTTTCTGCTATCTTATATTTCCTTGAAAAAGGTGCTCAACCCACAGAAACTGTTTATGATATTTTAAGCAAGACAGAATTCTTTAAAGAATTTCGAATTTCTTTTGATAAAAAAAGAAAATAAAAACAAGAATCATGAAGAAAAAAGTATAGGATAAAGAGTACCTATCTTTGTTTAATTCTTTATTCAAAGTTTCTTTTTTTCTTGTTCTATTCATACTTATTTTATTCTTCTTTTTCTTATTTTTGTGGAACCCCCCAACAAGGGGGGTAATCTTTCTTCTTGTATTTGTATTGTATCTTTATTTTTTTGATTAAAGAAAGCCGCTCTTTTTCTATCTATACCTTTTTCTTATTCCTTATTTTTTTTTCACTCAAAGTTTTATTCTTTATGTTGTGCTAATCCAACACAAATTTCCATAGAATTTCTTGAATTTTGTTTTCTAAAAAGTCCATTCATATTGACAATGGCGTATCAAACAAATATAATTTGATCGTATATAAATAGATCTTTTTATTCCCATTCCCTATTGGCTATTTCCTTCATTTTAGTAAAATGGATGAGTTTACTTAATTTTTTTTTTATTTCGATCATATCTACATTTCATATTGATCCGGGTTGCTAACTCAATGGTAGAGTACTCGGCTTTTAATTGCGACTATGATCTTTTACACATTTGGATGAAGAAATTCGTCTAGACTATTGGTATAGTTTATAAGACCGCGACTGATCCTGAAAGGTAATGAATGGAAAAAAGAGCATGTCGTAAAAAGAATAGAAAAATCTAAAAAAAAAAAAGAATATTAATAGAATAATAGAAAAAAAAAAGAAAAATTCTAGTACTCATAATATAAATAGAACAAGAATTTTTCTTTTTAAAACATTTTTAAAGTTCAGTAAAGTATTTTGGGTCTAGTGAATAAATGGATAGAGCCTTATGGCTCCAATTCGAGTAAGACAAAAAAGCAACGAGCTTCACTTCTTAATTTGAATGATTACCCGATCAAATTACTAATTATACGTTAAAAATAGATTAGTGCCTGATGTGGGAAAAGGGTCTTTTGTGAGACCATTGATTCTTTTTTTTCTTAATCCTAATTATTCTTTATTGTGGATTGGAGACGGATGTGTAGAAGAAAGAGTATAGTGATAAAAAATTCTTATTTCCAAAGTCAAAAGAGTTATTGGGTTGCGAAAATAAAAGATTTTTACCCTTTTTTCTTTTTGTTATTTTCTTTCTTTTATTATTATTACTAGTTATATTAACAAGTAAAAGAAAATCAAATTAGATAGAAAGGGAAAAGAAAAAGATCTGTAGATTGGGCTCTTTGTCTCCGGGGTATATATTCTTTAATTTGTTCTTACTTTATCTATAATTCTATAATTTTTTACTTCTTATATATTATTCTTATTTAGATTATTCTTATGATTTTTAATCACAGTACAGTATAAAAGTTTAAAAAGTAGAAAAAGTCTATCTTATTTTAGATTCTTTAAAATAGAAAAAATATTAAAGTAAAAGTATAGACAGTGCATAGTATATAAGAATACTAGACTATAGAATTATATTTTAGAATAATTAGAATAAGAATATTCTTATTCTATTATTCTTTCTTCTTATAAATTCTAATTTCTTCTATTTAGTTTCTTCTAGTTAGAAGTTCTATTATTTTCTTATAAATAGTCTTTTACTAGAAGAGAAAAAATAGACTCTATACAACATACACACATACGCCGTTCTGACCATATTGCACTATGTATCATTTCATAACACAAGAAATGCCTCTCTTTTTTGGTTAAAGTAGAAATGTATTTAAATAGCATAATTACAAGGATATTGAGATTGAAAAAAGAGAGATTTTGGCAACAAAACTTCCTATATCCGCTACTCCTTCAGGAGTATATTTACTCACTTGCTCATTATCATAGCTTCAATAGTTTGATTTTTTATGAACCTGTGGAAATTATCGGTTATGACAATAAATCTAGTTTGGTACTTGTGAAACGTTTAATTACTCGAATGTATCAACAGAAATATTTGATTTCTTCGGTGAATGATTCTAACCAAAATGGATTTTCGCTGCACAAGAATTCTTTTTCTTATCATTTTTATTCTCAAATGGTATCAGAAGGTTTTGGAGTCATTCTGGAAATTTCATTCTCGTCGCGATTAGTATCCTCCCTTGAAGAAAAAAGAATACCAAAATCTCAGAATTTACGATCTATTCATTCAATATTTCCCTTTTTAGAGGATAAATTATCACATTTAAATTATGTGTCGGATCTACTAATACCCTATCCCATCCATCTGGAAATCTTGGTTCAAATCCTTCAATGCTGGATCAAAGATGTTCCTTCTTTGCATTTATTGCGATTTATTTTCCACGAATATCATAATTTGAATAGTCTCATTACTTCAAAAAAATCCATTTACGTCTTTTCAAAAATAAAGAAAAGATTCTTTTGGTTCCTACATAATTTTTATGTATATGAATGCGAATATATATTCCTGTTTCTTCGTAAACAGTCTTCTTATTTACGATCAATATCTTCTGGAGTCTTTCTTG